TAAAAGTATTTGCCTCAAGGAGGAATCCTAGAATTCCGTCTGTTTTCTGGGTTTGGAAAAGTGCGGATTTTCAAGAAAGGGAATCCTATGATATGCTGGGAATCCTTTATGATAATCATCCACGCCTGAAACGTATCTTAATGCCTGAAAGTTGGATAGGATGGCCTTTACGTAAGGATTATATTGCCCCTAATTTTTATGAAATACAAGATGCTCATTGAATAATCAGAAACTAATCTTCACTTCTACAACTCCAGATATTCAAAGAATTTTTGTATATTCTCTTCGAGATCAAACATAGTAATTGAAGTTTCATTCACATATTTTTTTTTTTTTAGTTATTGGGTGGGCTAAATAAAATAAATACTAAAAAAAAAAATTAGAGGATTCATTGAGATTCTCAAATTTTGAAGATACTTTTTCGAATGAGCCGAGCCACTAGGATGAAACTAAAAGAGTTCCGCATTATGAACTATGTACCGCGCACATCACTTAGATGGGCTATAGAAAGTAACATAGGAGGAAATGAAGAAATAGAATATGAAAAAAATATAGAAGGAAATGAAAGAGGATCATATTCTATTTGTACTGTATCTGAAATGAACTTTGGCTATTCCCATCCCTCAACTCCTCTAGACTATACTTTTTCTCTTTCAACTAACTAATTTAGCCTTTCGAATATGTATAAAGTATTAACGTTTTTTTTGAACAAAAGGAGACACAGTATGGACAAATAAAAAAACAAGAGGAAACAAAATGGAATTCTTTTGTATACTTTATATACATATTATATATATAAGGAGTATATCTCCGACATTTAGATGGATAAATATATATCATGATTTATACTATTAATGAATATGTATGTCGACCCATATCAATTAATTTTTAGAATATATACTCATACAAATTACTCATGTGCCAGGAACCAGATTTGAACTGGTGACACGAGGATTTTCAGTCCTCTGCTCTACCAGCTGAGCTATCCCGACCATTCACGACGCATCATCCTCATTTTATTTTAATATAGGACTTGGGTCTATGTCAATTAGTCAATTAGAAAAACGAAAAAGTATTACAAAGTATTATACAGGATCTAATAGAATTTCTTGGATCTTCAAAAAAAAATTTCAAAGTTTCAGTACAGTACAAGTAATGATATGTATTGTTAATTATTCAAATTTAATGGATTCCTTGCTCAAATCATTTGTACTGTACGCGTATCACGTATCATATATATCACACACAAGTCTTGTGATAAGAAAAAAATTTTCGCTCAGATCCAGTTGTGAAAGAAAAGAGTAGAATGAGAATGAATGATAAATATAACGAATTTTGATTTGAATCGCTAACAAAATGATAAAATGAAAATAAATAATTAGGGAGTCAACCGGATCGTTTTGGGGATAGAGGGACTTGAACCCTCACGATTTCTAAAGTCGACGGATTTTCCTCTTACTATAAATTTCATTGTTGTCGATATTAACATGTATAATGGGACTCTATCTTTATTCTCGTCCGATTAATCAATTATTAAAAAGATCTATCAGACTACGGTGGAGTGAATGGTTTGATCAATGAATATTCGATTCTTTTTTCAATTTTTAATCGATTCACAACAAGTCTTTCATTTTTCATATAAATATAAAAAAATACAGATTTTGGTCGTCATTAATCATTTTGAGATAGTATTTCAGTACTATACGTATGTATATAGGTTTATCCTTCATCCTTTCTGAAGTTTCGATGGAAGGATTCCTTTACTAACACAATGCAGCCAACTCCATTTGTTAGAACAGCTTCCATTGAGTCTCTGCACCTATCCTTTTTTATTTTCGGTTTATGAAACCCTTGTTTATTTTCATAAAACAGGATTTGGCTCAGGATTGCCCATTTTTAATTCCAGGGTTTCTCTGAATTTGAAAGTTCTCACTTGGTAGGTTTCCATACCAAGGCTCAATCCAATTAAGTCCGTAGCGTCTACCAATTTCGCCATATCCCCTCTTTTTTTTGATGTGATCAAGATCACATCATGACGCCGCCCCCCCCTTTTCTTTCATTTCTATTATGCTGGACCGGTTGAATTCATTAGATACCGGTTCCTATATTGAAAAGTGTTTTCTACTATTTGATTTCTTGTATATTTTCTTTCATCTCTATCGGAGACCCGTATTTGGTCCAATCAGAAATGATTCTATCATTTCTATATCATCAATTCAATATAGATCGCATAACATAAACATATATATTATAGTATAATATATATTTATTATACTTATATATGCCCCTATTTCTACCGTTTTTAGCGTGCAATTTTAAATACTTGAACGGTCGATTCTTTTTTTTTTTTTTCGTCTTAGCTTTCACCTTTCCGAATGAAACCAGAGGAGTGTTTCATTATGATCTGGATTGCGCTTTTATCTTTCATGTTATTCTTAGGGCAGGCCTTCTATAACATTATAACATAACAAAAAAACGAAAAGGAAGATTTGAGTATTATTAATTTTAAATTAAATTAATAGCCATAACTAAAACTAATAAAATGGCTATAACTAACCATTCCGTTAATTTAGAATTAGAAGAGAATTCTAAATAAAATTTTTTATTAATTAAATATGAAATTATTTCGAATTATAATTATATATAATAAATAATAATATTATAATATAATAAATAATAATATTATAAGAATAATAAATAATAATATTATAAGATTGTAATATACAATAAATATAGAAATAGAATAAGATTCTAAACTTAATTACATTACTCGATTTTATTTAAATTTAAAATGAAATATTAAAATATATTTTCAAATTAAATTCAAATGAAATATATATATTTCTATATATAAAATATATATGAAATAGAATAAAATTATGTAATAAAAAATAGTAAACATAGAATAGTAAAAAAAATCTTACCATCTAATTAAGCTAATTAAGATATTTATTATTGATAAACATATATTTGAGAAATAGATCAAAATTTTATATCGCGATATTTAATAATATCGCTATATTAATAGGTATGTTCTATAATATTCAAATATCCAATATGTTTGGAAATTATAAAATTCTATTTTCTATTCTTCCTTATTTTTGATATTTCTATTTTTCTATATATCATATTTCTTATGAATTTCTATTTTTCTATATATCATATTTCTTATGAAATAGCTAAGAATGAACAGTTAATATCTCAGTAGTTTACTAAATTAGTATACGTGTACAATTTATGTTATGTGAGCCCGCTTAGCTCAGAGGTTAGAGCATCGCATTTGTAATGCGATGGTCATCGGTTCGATTCCGATAGCCGGCTTTTCTCCGTTTGTTTGATTTTTTATTTTTTACATAATTGATAATGTGAAATTAAAGCGAAAAACTTCTTTCCCTTTTCCCAAGGGTCACCCTATCATCTCGTAGGAACTTCCAATTATGAATAAAAATGGGATTGGAGGAGTTCGGTCTCTGTAGAACAAATCAATCAAGAAAAGAACCCTGAATTTTTTTTATTATTATTTTAAATTCTTTTTATTTATATAATACAATTATTTATATACAATAAGGTCCGGATATTGATACAATTCCTCTAATTATTCTTTGTAATACAATACTTCAGTAAATTTCGATTAATTTATCATATTTTAGTTTAGTTTTAATTTTGTTTTATGAAATTTCATAAAAAATAAGGAGTCTTTATGTCACGTTACAGAGGGCCTCGTTTCAAAAAAATCCGTCGTCTGGGGGCTTTACCGGGACTAACTAGTAAAAAGCCTAGAGCCGGAAGCGATCTTAGAAACCAATCGCGCCCCGGAAAAAAATCTCAATATCGTATTCGTTTAGAAGAAAAACAAAAATTGCGCTTTCATTATGGTCTTACAGAACAACAATTACTTAAATACGTTCGTATCGCCGGAAAAGCCAAAGGATCAACAGGTCAGGTTTTACTACAATTACTTGAAATGCGTTTGGATAACATCCTTTTTCGATTGGGTATGGCTTCGACTATTCCTCAAGCCCGCCAATTAGTTAACCATAGACATATTTTAGTTAATGGTCGTATAGTAGATATACCAAGTTATCGCTGTAAACCCCGAGATATTATTACAGTGAGGGATGAGCAAAAATCTAGGGCTCTGATTCAAAATTATCTTGATTCATCCCCCCGCGAGGAGTTGCCAAACCATTTGACTCTTCACCCATTCCAATATGAAGGATTCGTCAATCAAATAATAGATAGTAAATGGGTTGGTTTGAAAATAAATGAATTGCTAGTTGTAGAATATTACTCTCGTCAGACTTAACCCCAACTAAAATAACAAGGGTTCGGACAATTTTGACCTCTCCATTTTGGCTTAAGTAAAGGGACCCGGGGTAAGTAAGGTAAGGGGTTTGATCTGGGGATTTTGATCTCATTCATGTATCATAGATCGGTAGGGGATTTTCATTCCTTGTCCATTTTGCCCAGTATTTTTCGTACATTTGGATTAGGAATACATAATCGATATCAAAGAAAAGAAAGGTCTAACTGTTGGAGTATACATTCTTATTTGATGCATTGCAGTCAGTAACATTGGTGAATTAGGTGAAGAGTACGGAAAGAGAGGGATTCGAACCCTCGGTAAACAAAAGTCTACATAGCAGTTCCAATGCTACGCCTTGAACCACTCGGCCACCTCTCCTACATAATGATTATGGCCAAAAAACCGAGTTAATAGTGAATCATTCATATTATTTTGGATAGGTATCTACATTGAATTAAAATTATTAAAAAATTGAACTCTAAAAATAGAAAACTTTTCATCAAAGACAAATCCTTCCGCATAAATCTTTTTTGTGAAAAATTGTAAAATAAAGATATATCTATTCATGTTTGCGAAGATGGGGTTTCCGCCCTTTCTAATATTTATACCGGATTTAATCTCTCAATTGAAACGAATTCAACGATTGATCCATTTTTTTAGACTGTGTTTAATGGATATCTTTAGATCATTATTC